AATGAAATGCCTGAAAAAGGGTTATTTTGATAGAATAAAACATGTAAATTTATTACTTTCATTAATATTATTATTATAGTTAATAGAATTAAACTATTACTAAAAATTTCAAAAATTTTTGTACATCTTATACTAAACTATAAAAAAAGATAAGCTAAATAAAGCTTTTAGGCTCATACCCTAAATATGAATTTAAAATTCTCTTTTTAATAAACAAAAATTTTAAAATTTTATTTTATAATCTATTATTTTTAAGAACAATAATTTCAATTTCAGCAACTTCCTGAATAGGAATATGAATTGGGCTAGAAATAAATTTATTAGCTATCATCCCATTAATATATAGAAATTTAAGAATTACCTCTTCAGAAGCATCCGTAAAATATTTTATTGTTCAGACAATTGCATCTTCTATTATTATTATTAACATTACGTTAGTAATAATAAACTTCAATTTATCAAGTAATATGAATTTAATTAATATAAATTTAATCATAATAAATTCTGCCTTTTTAATCAAAATTGGAATAGCCCCCTTCCACTTTTGATTTCCAGAAATTATTCATGGTTTAAATTGAATTAATTCTATAATTATTTTAACTTGACAAAAAATTGCTCCAATAATCCTTTTTATATTTAATATAACAAATAATTCTTTTACTATTTTTATTATTATTACCTCTGCTATTATTAGTAGAGTATCAAGATTAAATATAATCAACTTAAAGAAAATTTTAGCTTTTTCATCTATTAACCATATAAGATGAATAATAAGAATAATAGTTTTCAGTAAAATAATTTGAATTTTATATTTTATTATTTACACAATATCAACTATAATTTTAATTTTATTTATAAATAAATTTAAAATTTTATTTATAAATCAAATCTCCCTATTAAATAACAAAAAAGAAATAATTATATTCTTTATACTTGGATTTATCTCATTTATAGGATTGCCCCCAACAATCGGATTTATTTCTAAATGACTAACAATTCAAGTATTAATTTGAGAAAATTGATTATTTTTATCAGTTATTTTAATTATTTTAACAACATTAATAATTTTTATTTATTTTCAATTGATAATTTCTTCCTTATTATTCAATTCAAAAAAAAATAATTATTTTTTTTTTAGTAAAATATTCTTTTCTAATTTAACTATTATTAACCTTTTTAATATCTTAGGTATAATTTTAATTACCTTTTTATTTAATCTGTAGTTTACTTTAACTAATTCAGTTTAGTTAGAATTTTAGCTAAATTCAGTTTAGTTAGAATTTTAGCTAAATTCAGTTTAGTTAGAATTTTAGCTAAATTCAGTTTAGTTAGAATTTTAGCTAAATTCAGTTTAGTTAGAATTTTAGCTAAATTCAGTTTAGTTAGAATTCCAAGGATTTAAGTTAACAAAACTAATAACCTTCAAAGTTATCATTAAATATTAAATTTAAGCCTTAGAATTAAAATTATTCACCTTTAAATTTGCAATTTAAAATCAAGTTTATGAATATAAGACTGAAAGATTAAATTAATTTTAATAATTAATTAATATCTTATTTTAGTGAAAGAAAAATTTTTCATAAATAAATTTACAATTTATCGCTTTAAGTCAGCCATTTCACTTAACAAATGATTATTCTCAACAAATCATAAAGACATTGGAACTTTATATTTTATTTTTGGAGCCTGATCAGGATCTCTGGGTCTTGCTTTAAGACTACTTATTCGAGCTGAATTAGGTACCCCAGGAACTTTAATTGGTAATGACCAAATTTATAACGTTATTGTAACAGCACATGCTTTCATTATAATTTTCTTTATAGTTATACCTATTATAATTGGAGGATTTGGAAACTGATTAGTGCCACTAATATTAGGAGCACCAGATATAGCCTTTCCTCGAATAAATAATATAAGATTTTGATTCCTTCCCCCTTCTTTAATATTTTTATTAATAAGAAGAATAGTAGAAAGAGGGGCAGGAACAGGATGAACCGTTTATCCTCCCCTTTCTGCTAATATTGCCCATAGAGGTCCCTCAGTAGATTTAGCTATTTTTAGTCTTCACATAGCAGGTATTTCATCAATTCTAGGAGCAGTAAATTTTATTTCTACTATTTTAAATATAAAGCCACCTAGAATAAAGTTTGATCAAATACCTTTATTTGTTTGATCAGTAGGAATTACTGCATTATTATTACTTTTATCTTTACCTGTTCTTGCAGGAGCAATTACTATACTTTTATCTGATCGTAATTTAAATACATCCTTCTTTGATCCTATAGGAGGAGGTGACCCTATTCTATACCAACATTTATTTTGATTCTTTGGGCACCCAGAAGTTTATATTTTAATTTTACCAGGGTTTGGTCTTATTTCTCATATTGTATCACAAGAAAGAGGAAAAAAGGAGACTTTTGGATGTATTGGAATAATTTATGCAATATTAGCTATTGGATTATTAGGATTTGTTGTATGAGCTCATCATATATTTACTGTTGGAATAGATGTCGATACTCGAGCCTATTTTACTTCAGCCACGATAATTATTGCCGTTCCTACAGGTATTAAGATTTTCAGATGATTAGCAACTCTTCATGGATCTAAAATTAGATGAACTCCTCAAATACTTTGAGCTACTGGATTTATTTTTCTTTTCACTGTAGGAGGATTAACAGGAGTAATTTTAGCTAATTCTTCAATTGATATTATTCTTCATGACACTTACTATGTAGTAGCCCATTTCCATTATGTTTTATCAATAGGAGCAGTATTTGCCATTATAAGAGGTTTAGTACATTGATTTCCTTTAATTACAGGAGTTAATTTAAATCAAGCTCACTTAAAAATCCAATTTTTTTCTATATTCATTGGTGTAAATTTAACATTTTTCCCTCAACATTTCTTAGGATTAAGAGGTATGCCTCGACGATATTCTGATTATCCTGATTTATTTATATCATGAAATATTGTATCTTCAATTGGGTCATTAATTACTACAATTAGAGTAATTTTTTTTATTTATATTATTTGAGAAAGATTTGTTTCTTTAAATAAATCAATCTATTCTGTTCAACTACCTTCATCTATTGAATGATTACAAAAAACTCCCCCTATAGAGCACAGTTACCCTGAACTCCCAATAATTAAGATTTATCTAATATGGCAGATTAGTGCAATGAATTTAAGATTCATATATAAAAATTATTTTTTTTTATTAGAAAAATGATAACATGACTTGACTTAAACTGTCAAAATAGAGCAACTCCATTGATAGAGCAGCTTTCCTTTTTTCATAATAATACAATAATAATTTTAATTATTATTACAATTATTGTTGCTTACATAATAATTTCAATTGCATTTAATAATAAAACAAATCGTTTTCTTTTAGAAAATCAACAAATTGAATTAATTTGAACAATTACTCCAGCCTTAACTCTTCTACTAATTGCTCTTCCTTCTTTGAAAATTCTTTATATACTTGAAGAAACTTTAAAGCCTAATCTTTCTATTAAATCAATTGGACATCAATGATTTTGATCTTATGAATATTCAGATTTCAAAAATATAGAAATTGAATCTTACCTTTTAAATAGAGAAAATTCAACTAATAATTTTAACTTTCGTTTACTTGATGTTGATAACCGTCTTATTTTACCATATTTTTCTCAAATTCGAATAATTGTAACATCAACAGATGTTATTCATTCTTGAACAATTCCATCTATAGGTTTAAAGGTTGACGCTACTCCTGGGCGTTTAAATCAAATTGTTTTCTTTCTAAATCGATCAGGATTATTTTTTGGACAATGTTCAGAAATTTGTGGAACTAATCATAGTTTTATGCCAATTGTTATTGAAAGAATTTCTCCTAATCATTTTATTAAATGATTAAAAAATAGATTATAATTTTTCATTAGATGACTGAAAGTAAGTACTGGTCTCTTAAACCATTTTATAGTAATTTAACATTTACTTCTAATGAAAAATTTAGTTAAATTTATAACATTAGTTTGTCAAACTAAAATTATTTATAAAAATAATTTTTTATTCCACAAATAGCCCCATTAAGCTGATTAAACTTATTTATTTACTTTATTTTAGTATTCTTATTTTTTAATTCTTTAAATTATTTTTATTTTAATAAATCATCAATTTCTCAAGATAAAAAAAACTTCAAAAATTTAAATAAAATTTCTTGAAAATGATAAGAAACCTTTTTTCTTCATTTGACCCATCATCAAGAATAAATTTATCATTAAATTGATTAAGAGCTCTATTAAGAATTCTTATTTTACCAACAATTTTTTGATTAATTCCATCTCGAATTTCAATAATATGAAATAAAATTTTATTCCTTTTAAATAAGGAATTTAAAATTTTATTAAATTTAAAAAATAATAAAGGATCAACTTTAATTTTTATTTCTCTTTTCACAATTATTTTAATTAATAATTTAACAAGATTATTTCCGTATGTGTTTTCTTCAACTAGACATATAACTATAAATTTATCACTAGCTTTACCTGTATGATTAAGATTTATACTTTTTGGATGAATTAATAATTATATTCATATATTTGCTCATTTAGTTCCTCAAGGTACTCCACCAGCTTTAATACCATTTATAGTATGTATTGAAACAACTAGAAATATTATTCGACCTTTAACTTTAGCTATTCGTTTAACTGCTAATATTATAGCAGGTCATCTTCTTTTAACTCTTCTGGGAAATTCAGGAAGTAAAATTTCTTACATAATTTTATCTATTTTAATTATTTCACAACTAATACTATTTGTACTCGAGTCTGCTGTTGCTATAATTCAAGCTTATGTATTCTCAATTTTAAGAACTTTATACTCTAGAGAAGTAAATTAATGAAAAATAATCACTCCTTTCACCTTGTTGATGTTAGACCATGACCTATTTTAGGGGCTTTCAGCTCATTTTCTTTACTGATAGGAATAACAAAATGATTTCATATATATGATAATAGCCTTTTATTAGTAAGAATATTAACAACTTTAATAATTATATATCAATGATGACGAGATGTAACTCGAGAAGGGTCATTCCTTGGACTTCATTCATCTTTTGTTTCAAACGGATTACGATGAGGAATAATTTTATTTATTACTTCTGAAGTATTTTTTTTTCTATCATTTTTCTGAAGATTTTTTCATAGAAGTTTATCACCATCAATTGAGCTAGGAATAAATTGACCACCAAGAAGAATTGAAACCTTTAACCCAATTCATATTCCTTTATTAAATACCTTAATTTTAGTTAGATCAGGAATTACTATTACTTGATCACATCACAGATTAATAGAAAATAATTATAGTCAAGCTGTAATTAGACTTGCATTAACAATCATTCTAGGAATTTACTTTTCTATACTTCAAGCTTATGAATATTTTAATTCAAGCTTCACTATAGCAGATTCTGTTTATGGATCAACATTTTTTATAGCAACAGGATTTCATGGACTCCATGTATTAATTGGAACAATTTTCTTAACTACTTGTTTTTTCCGACTGAAAAATATTCATTTTTCTAAGATTAATCATTTTGGATTTGAGGCTGCTGCTTGATACTGACATTTCGTTGATGTAGTTTGATTATTCCTTTATTTATCTATTTACTGATGAGGAAGATAAATTAAATTATTTATATAGTATAATTTTATTATCTTTAACTTCCAATTAAAAGATCTTTTTAAAAGTATAAATAATTTTAATATTAATAAGAATAATAGCTTTTATTTTTGCAATTATAATTATTTTAATTGTAGTTGTTAATATTTTTGCAAAAAAATCTTTAATTGACCGAGAAAAATCTTCTCCTTTTGAATGCGGATTTGACCCTAAATCTTTCCCTCGAAGCCCTTTTTCATTACAATTTTTCTTAATCGCAATAATTTTTCTCATTTTTGATATTGAAATTTCTCTAATTATTCCTATAATCATTCTTTTAAAAATCTCAAGATTAGTAAATTTTAGAATTATAATTATATTTTTTTTATTTATCCTAATTTTAGGATTAGTTCATGAATGAAATCAAGGATCTTTAGCTTGAGCTAAATAATTCTAAATTAAATAGGATAATAATTTAAATTAAAATATTTAATTTGCATTTAAAAAATATTGTAAAATTTATCTTAAATAAGAATCAATATTTTGAACCTAGTTTCGACCTAGACCTAAGATGATTTACCATCCTTATTTAATTGAAACCAAAAAGAGGTATATTACTGTTAATAATAAAATTGAGACTTAATCTCCAATTAAAGAAATATATTAATTAAGAAAAAGCTTCTAACTTTTTTCTTTAGCAGTGAAATTCTGTTAATATTTCTTTTTATACTACTAAAATTAATTAATTTATATAGTTTAAAAAAAACCTTACATTTTCATTGTAAAATTATATTACTTATTATAAATACTTTAAAGTTAAAAACTTCCTTGATATCTTCAATATCATGCTCTTTAGTATAAGCTATTAAAATAAAAAGTTTAAATTATTTGAATATAAATAACTCAAACTAAAAAAATAAATATATAAATTTTAATATTTCTAACTAAAAATGATTGAAAGTTTACAGATATATTTTTAAAATTCATATAAATATTTTGACTTCCAGTAAATTCTAATCATCCCTGATCAATAAACTTTTTATATTCTAAACCTATATTTAAAAATTTAAAATTTAAGCCTAGAGTTGAAATAACCGGTAAATTTCATATTCCAGAAACAAATATATAAAAATATAAACTTTTATTTATAAAAATATAAACATAGTTAAAAAACATAGATAAATAATTACCAACTAAAATTCCTATTGTAATATAAATTAAGACTATAAATTTCATTACTAAAGGGATACAAATAAAATATAAAGAATCAAATATTATTCAATTCATCATTCTACCTCCAAAAATAACAAAAAAAATTAAACCTATTATTCCCTTTAACATAATTTTTCCTTCTATAATATTTATATAAACCATTAAATTATTTTTTCTTATTAAAACATATTTTGTTAATCGATAAGAATAACTAACTGTTAAGCCAATAGAAAAATAAAATACAAAATATACAAATATATTTAAATAAGTTATTGATATAAATTCTAAAATTAAATCCTTGGAGTAAAACCCAGTTAAAAAAGGTAATCCACATAAAGAAAGATTAGAAATATTTAAAAATAAACAAGTTAAAGGTATTTGAATTGATAAACCTCCTATGAAACGAATATCTTGACATCCACCTAAATTATGAATAATTATCCCTATACATATAAATAATAAAGCCTTAAATAAAGCATGTATTAATAAATGATAGTATGCTAAAATATAATCACCTAAGGCTAAAACTCTAATTATTAACCCAAGTTGTCTTAACGTTGATAGGGCAACAATCTTTTTTAAATCATACTCAAAATTAGCCCCTAATCCTGCTATAAATATAGTTAATAAAGAAATAAATAATAAAAATATTAATATGTAATAATTTATTGAATAATTAAAACGAATTAATAAATAAACACCAGCAGTTACTAGAGTTGAAGAATGAACTAAAGAAGAAACTGGGGTTGGAGCTGCTATAGCAGCAGGTAGTCATGAAGAAAAAGGAATTTGAGCTCTTTTTGTTATACCAGCTAAAATAACAAATATTATAATTAAATTTATATAATAATCATTTGATTTAAAATCTAAGTAATAAATAAAATTTCAACTACCATAATTTATTATTCAAGCAATTCTTATTAATAATGCTACATCCCCAATTCGATTTGATAAAGCAGTTAATATACCAGCGTTAAAAGATTTAATATTTTGATAATAAATTACTAAACAATAAGAAATTAAACCTAATCCGTCTCAACCAAGTAAAATTCTAATTAAATTTGGTCTAATAATTAAAAATATCATTGAAATTACAAATATTACTACTAATGTAATAAAACGATTTAGATAAATATCTCCCAATATATACTCATAACTATAAAAAATAACTATTGAAGAAATTAACAAAACAAACCTCATAAAAAGTAAAGATATTCAGTCTAATAAAATTGATATACAAACAACAGAAGAGTTTAATCTAAAAACTTCATATTCAATAAATAAAGAATAATCAGTTAAAAAAAATAAACTTCTTAAAGTAAAATTAACTAATATAAATATAAAAATATAACCATATCATAAAATTATTTAAAATACTAAAGTATAACCTTGACTCCACAAATCAATATTTTTTATTAAACTATTTAAATTAATATAAATTTAAACTATAAAATCTCTTACAAAAACTAATAAATTTAATGGAACTCAATGTAATAATAAAGTTAGATACTCACGAATATAACCTGAATAAAAATAAAAAATTAAATTTCTTGTCTTACCATGCTGTCTAAAAGAATATATATATAAACTATAAGAAGCTCTAAAAAAAGAAACAAGTATAATAATTATAACTAAATAAACATTTCATCAAATTATTCTATTAATAATTATGATTTCTCCTATTAAATTTAAAGAAGGAGGGGCAGCTATATTTGAAGAACAAAATAAAAATCATCAAAAAGTTATATTAGGTATATAATTAATTAATCCCTTACCTAAAAATAAACTTCGACTCCCTAATCGTTCATAGGTTATATTTGATAAACAAAAAAGGCCGGATGAACAAAGACCATGAGCTAATATTATAATAAAAGCTCCTGTTACTCCTCATATTCTAAAAGAAAAAATTCCTGCTAAAACTAACCCTATATGAGAAACAGATGAATAAGCAATTAAAGCCTTTATATCTCTCTGAACTAAACATATTAATGAAACAATTAAACTTCCTACTAGCCTTAAAGAAATAAAAATAATTCTTAAATCATTAATAATAAAAATAAAAATTTTTATTAAACGAATTAATCCATACCCACCAAGTTTTAATATAATTCCAGCTAAAATTATTGAGCCAGAAACTGGTGCTTCAACGTGAGCCTTAGGAAGTCATAAATGAACAAAATATATAGGAATTTTTACTATAAAAATTATTGTTAAACAAAAAAATAATAAATATGAATTTAAATTTATTAATTTAAAAAAGTCTAAAGAATTAAATTTTATATACAAATAAAAAATTGAAATTATTATAGGTAAAGAAGTTAATAATATATAAAAAAATATATAAATACCAGCCTGGATTCGTTCAGGCTGATACCCTCATCCTAGAATTAAAATTAAAGTAGGAATAACACTAATTTCAAAAAAAATATAAAAAATAAATAAATTTATTGAACTAAAAACCATATATAATCTAATTATTAAAATTATTAATATTAAAATAAATATATTTCTATAAAAATTTATTGTAATAATTTTTTCACTAGCTAAAATTATTAAACCTAAAATTCATAATGTTAATAAAATAAAAAAATATGAAATATAATCACAACCTAAAAATATAGATACAGAAAAAAAATTTTTTCTAAAAGAAAAAGTTAATAAAAACATAAAAAATAAAATAAAAAATAAAATAGAAATAACTCATTCTATTTTTTTTTTAAATCTTAAAGGAATCAAAAAAATTATAAAAAATAAAAATTTTATCATAAAACATTAAATGATTGAAAATAATCATTACCATGAGATCGAATTAAAGATACTAAAATTGATAGCCCTAAAGTACCTTCACAAACTCTTATAGTTAAAAAAATTATAATAAAATAATATTCATAATTTAAATAAGTTAATATAATAAATAACCCAAAATAAATATAAATAACTAAAAACTCTAAACTTATTAATATTAATAATAAATGTTTAGATTTTAAAGTTAAAACAATTAATCTAATTAAACATATAAAGAAAAATAAAGTAATAAGTTTTAATAGTTTAAATAAAACACTGATCTTGTAAATCAGAAATATGTAATAACTTTTAAAACTTCAAAGAAATTTATATTTAAATATCTTTAATCTCCAAAATTAATATTTTTATTAAACTATTCTTTGAAAAATGATAATATTTTTAGTATTAATTATTGTATTTATTGCAATAATTCCACTTTTTATTAGACACCCTTTAACCATAGGATTAACTTTATTAATTCAAACTATTTTAATTGCCTTAATTACAGGTTTTATATCATTTAATTTTTGAATCTCATATTTACTATTTTTAGTGATAGTAGGTGGTATATTAATTTTATTTATATACATGACAAGAATTGCATCAAATGAAAAATTTATTTTTTCTAAATTTTTAATAATTTTAACTTTTATATATTTTTCTATAAGAATAATTTTTTGAATTTTAAAATCAGATCAAATTATTTACTGAATAAAAAATTCTGATTCTATAGAATTACTAAAATTTTCTTTATATGAATATTCACCTAATAAATATTTTATCAATAACTCAAAATTTATTTTAATTATCTTAATCATTTATTTATTTATCACTTTAATTGCTATTGTAAATATCTCTAGAAATAATTTTGGGCCATTACGACAAAAACTATAATGAAAATAATAAAAAAAAACGTAATTTTAAGATTAGTTAATAGAACACTAATTGATTTACCAACCCCAAGAAATATTTCAATCATATGAAATTTTGGCTCCCTTCTAGGATTATGTTTAGGAATTCAAATTTTAACTGGCCTATTCTTAACTATGCATTATTGTCCTAATATTAATTTAGCTTTCGACAGTGTAGTTCATATTATACGAGATGTAAATTATGGTTGACTAATTCGAACTATACATGCTAATACAGCATCTCTATTTTTTATTTGCTTATATATACATATTGGACGAGGAATATATTATAGATCTTATTTTCTTAAAGAAACATGAAATGTAGGAGTAATTCTTGTTTTACTTGTTATAGCAACAGCATTCTTAGGTTACGTCTTGCCATGAGGACAAATATCATTTTGAGGGGCAACAGTTATTACTAATTTAATTTCTGCAGTACCTTACTTAGGTAATTATATTGTTCAATGAGTTTGAGGTGGATTCGCCATTGATAATGCCACATTAAATCGATTTTTTGCATTTCATTTTATTTTACCTTTTATTATTATAGCAATAGCAATAGTCCATTTAATTTTCCTCCACCAAACAGGATCTAATAATCCTTTAGGAACTAAAAGAGATTTATACAAAGTTGAGTTCCACCCTTATTTTTCTTTTAAGGACTTAGCTGGATTTCTTATTGCAATTATAGGATTAATAATTTTACTTTTAGTAAATCCTAATATATTAGGTGATCCGGATAATTTTATTCCTGCAAATCCTCTTGTAACACCCCCTCATATTAAACCAGAATGATACTTTTTATTTGCTTATGCAATTTTACGCTCAATTCCTAATAAATTAGGAGGTGTACTAGCATTATTATTCTCTATTTTAATTTTATTTTGTTTACCCTTCTTGAAAAAAAAAATTCAAAATAATAAATTTTATCCAATTAATAAAATTCTAACATGAATTTATTTTATTATAGTATTTCTTCTAACCTGAATTGGTGCTTGTCCAGTTGAAGATCCATATATTTTAATTGGACAAATTTTAACAGTATTATATTTTATTAAATTCCCAGCTTTATTCTTTTCTTCCTGAATATGAGATAAAATCATATTCAATAAAAATTAATTAAATAATAGTTAGTTAATGAACTTGAAATAAGTATATATTTTGAAAATATAAAAAAAGATAATTAATTCTTATTAACTTTTAAGTTACTAAATTTTATTAACTAAACAATAAAAATAAAAAGAAAAAGTTTAAGTCCAAAAAAATAAAATAGATAAAATAAAGAAACAGACAAAAATCTCTTTCAAGCTAAATATATTAATTTATCATAACGAAAACGTGGTAAAGTACCACGAACTCAAATAAATAAGAATGAAATAAAAACTACGTATAAAAATATAAAAAAACTAAAAAAATTAGCACCTATAAAAAATATTACAAATATAAATCTTATAAATAAAATATTAGCATATTCAGCTAAAAAAATTAAAGCAAAACCTCCTCTTCTATACTCAACATTAAATCCTGATACTAATTCTGATTCACCTTCAGCAAAATCAAATGGAGTACGATTTGTTTCAGCTAATCTAGAAACAAATCAAACTAAACCTAAAGGAATTGCTATAAAAATAAATCAAATTATTTGTTGATATAAATAAAGTTCATACAAACTAAATCCAGAAATTAAAACCAGAAATGATATTAAAATTAAAAAAAATCTAACTTCATAAGAAATTGTTTGTGCAACAGCTCGTATACCACCAAGTATTGAATAATTAGAATTTGAAGATCAACCTGAAATTATAATTATATAAACTCCTAATCTAGAACAACAAATAAAAAATAAGATACCAAAAGGAAAATTTAAAAAATAAGTTGATAAAGGAAAACATAATCATATAGATAATGCTAAAAATAAACTTAATACAGGAGAAAAATAATATATTAAATAATTAGATAAAATTGGATTAGTTTGTTCTTTAGAAAAAAGTTTAATTGCATCTCTAAAAGGTTGCAAAATACCTATAAAACCAACTTTATTAGGGCCTTTTCGAATCTGAATATACCCTAGAACCTTACGTTCTATTAAAGTTAAAAAAGCTACCCCCACTAATACACCAACAACTATTAATAAAAGATTCAAAATTATAAGAAAAAAATCACTTAAAAAAATAAAAATATATTACCTGTAAAATTTACATAAAAAGATTCTAAATCAATTGCACTAATCTGCCAAAGTAACTAATTTTATTCATAAATTAAATATTATATTAAATTTTTGGTCCTCTCGTACTAAAAAATTTTATTAATTTAAAGATAGAAACCAACCTGGCTTACACCGGTTTAAACTCAGATCATGTAAAATTTTAAAAGTCGAACAGACTCAATTATTTAGCTTCTGCACCAATAATAAATTTTAATCCAACATCGAGGTCGCAAACAAATTTTTAAATAAGAACTTCAAAAAAATATTACGCTGTTATCCCTAAGGTAATTTATTTTAGTTTTAATATATAGATTATAAATTTATATATAAATAATTTTATTAAATAAAAAAGTTTAATTAATTTTTTAATCACCCCAACCAAATAATTTATATTTATTTAAATATTAATAATTCCAAATAAGTTAAAAATTATAAATTATAAAACTCTATAGGGTCTTCTCGTCTTTTAAAAATATTTTAGCCTTTTAACTAAAAAGTTAATTTCAATTTTTATTAATATTGAGACAGTAATTTTCTCGTCCAATCCTTCATTCCAGCTTTCAATTAAAAAACTATTTATTATGCTACCTTTGTACAGTCAAAATACTGCAGCTATTTAAAATTTATTCATTGAGCAGACTAGACTTTATATTTTTTTTCTTCAGAAAGACATGTTTTTAATAAACAGGCGAAAAATAAATTTGCCGAGTTCCTTAATGTTACCTCTCAGAAACATTTACAAAATAAAAATTTATTTACTAATTTAATCATAAACACAATAATTATTTTTATTAAATTATCTATTTTAATAAAAAAATTAAAACAATTATAAATCCAATATATTCATATTATAACTTTTATATTATTAAAAAGATTAACAACATTAGTTAAACTAAAATACAATTATTATTTAAAATTTTTATTAATTAAATTTAAAGCTTATCCCCTAAATTTGTTAATAATAAAATATATATATTAATAATTAATATATAAAAATTTTTATCTTTTAAATTAAATTTATTTCTTAAAAAACTAGATATATTAATAAACGAAAAACATTTCATTACTAAAAATTTATAATTAAAATTTATAAAACAATTAAAAAATAAATTCTTAGATCTTATTAATTCGAGAAAATTAAACTAGTTAATTTTAATTAAATCAACCCTGATACACAAGGTACAAAAAATAAATTTTTCTTTTAAATATTTAAATTTTTAAAATTTTCATTTTCATTACTATTTAACTATAATAATTTAAATTTTTTAATTTTATTTCATAAACTAAAAATTAAGTTTATTCTAAAATCTATTTTAAATAAATTAATTAATATCTAATTATATTGAAAATCAATAAATCCTTTTAATGTAAATAAAAAACTTCCTTAAAGCTTTAATTAGATCAAACTAGATACACTTTCCAGTACATCTACTATGTTACGACTTGTTCCAATTTAAATGAAAATGACGGGCAATATGTGCACATTTTAGAGCAAATTATCAGATTTTAAATTTTTTAATCTTACAACCAAATCCTCTTTCATAAAATTTATTTAAATTTTTAATCTAAATTTAATAATAAATATTGTAATCCATAGTTTCTTTTAAAAACTGCACCTTGATCTGAAATAAAATCTTACTTTAAACTTATAGAATATTCATCTTCTGTTAAAATATTCATTTAAAACGACGATATACAAACGTTCTTAAAAGTGAGATAAATCGTGGATTATCAATTATACTACAGATTCCTCTGAATTGAATAAAACACCGCCAAATTTTTTAATTTTTAAGATCTTAAGCTTTTAATATTTTAAATTTTAAATTTACAAAATTAAATAATAGGGTATCTAATCCTAGTTTCTTTATAAAATTTCATAAAATCATTATAAAACAATTAAATATCATTAATATTAAAATTTCACTTAATAAAATTAAATCTAAATTAATAAAATAAACAATTTATTACATTCAGAGTTTATTATTTAACTTTATTTGTTTAACCGCAATTGCTGGCACAAATTTTATTAAAATTTTATTATATTCCTAAATTATCCCTTAAAAAATATCAAATTAAAATTATTAACTAAAATATAAAACCTATATAAAAATAAATTTTTTTATAATATAAATATAAACAAATAATATTCAAGCCAAAATAAAACTTTATTTTAACATAATTTAATATTAAACTTAATTACAAGTATATTTAATATAATGATATTTTAAAATATAAATCTGGTAATTACTTTTAAAAATAGATACTAAAATTTATTAACTATCCATCAAGAATACACTAACCTCTGCCCCCAAAGTTTAATTCGTAAGAATACACTAAACTCTGCCCCCAAAGTTTAATTCGTCCCAAAAATATTTTTTAAATTAGCATTAAAATTATACCCCAATATAAAATTAAAAGAAGTTAAAAATTTTAAAAAAATTTTAGTAATTATATTAAAATATTTAAAAATTAATTTTATCTATTAAATTATTTAAATTTTATATATTTTAAAAATAAATTTTTAATTTTATTAATAAAATTAAAAATAACCTTAAAATAACTTATATAACAAAGAAATTAGATTAAAAAACTAAATTATAATATTAAATATTTTAATATTTAATCTTTATTAATAAAAATATTTTTATAGAAATAATCTTTATAACCCCTTAAGTATTTTTTTTTATAATTATTTTATTATATATATATAACAATTAATTATTAATATAATAGCTATAATTATAAATTTTTATATAAATATTTAATTATTATATAAATTTTTATAATTATTATATATATATATATTATATAATATTAATATATATTATATAATTATTATTAATATATAATAATTAAATATTTATATAATAATATTTACTGTTAGTATATAGGACTATGTATTCAATATATTAATATAAAGGTTATATTAATATATATTAATATTTGATATCTTTATAACTAACTATTTAATATTTATATAATAATATGTTTATTTTTTTTTTTCTTATTAAACGATTATTATCCGTATACAATGTTGTATATATATTTAGATCTTGAATATGTAAAAACCTGCTCTCACTCTTATGTTTATTTATACAATATATAAATAATAATTTATATGTATATAAATAATATATATATATAAAAAATTATTATATAATATATTTTCTATATATTAAGTCATTATAGTTATATTAAAAATATATATATATAAATATTAAACTTTTAATAAAAAAAAACCGGGATTTTTCAAAAATCACTTTTGACCAATTCTTGGATTTTTAGGTCTAAATTGTTGTTTTTTTGTCGTTTTCATAAATTTTAGTACCATAATAATTTTATTTATTAAGATAATTAAATTTTCTATTAAATCTATGAAAAATTCTTTGCATTTATTAACTAATTA